GAAAAAAAAATAAATGGGCAAAAATATTTTTTTTAGTGAGCGTGTTCATTCATTTTGACTACTTTAAACATATTTTCTCATAGTTATTTCGACTCCACCTTCCCGGAGTTCATTCTCCGGGTAACTCTCTTTAAATTATTCCGGTGTATTCTTTCAAATCGACTCCTTTTCTGATTTCGTTGGAAATCATATAAAGACAATTCCTATTTGATATAGCTATTTGGGCCAGTATTTTACGATTAAGAAGCAACTGTCTCTTGTACAGATCATGTATTAATTTACTATAACTATAGGATACTTCACTTTCTCGAATTATTGCGTTTATCCGAGTGATCCACAAACGACGAAAATTTCTCTTTTGCTTATCTCTATCTCGATGAGCCGAAACCAAAGCTCTTATTTTCTGTTGAGTAATAGTTCGAGTAAGTCTTGAATGAGCCCCTCGAAAGCTTGATGCAAATAAACGGATTTTTGTTCTACGTCTCCTAGCTATATACCCGCGTTTAATTCTGGTCATTGAATAAATAAAACTTTGACGAATAACTAATTAATTTCTTTTCTTTCAGTTATTCTTTTCCCCCGTCCTGGTCTATTAATAACCAAACGGATTTTTCCAATGTATAAAATAAAAATTCCAATGGCTTTGGCTACTATAACCTTCCCAACCACTATTTTTTCTTTTTTTTTTTTTTTTAGATATTTTACTGCGAAAGCTAAAAGGAATTTTAAATTTCCTTTTGCTAGGTGTCAAAAATATAGTCAATAAAAAAAGAAATATCAATTTTATGAAATATAAATTAATTATAATTAAATGGATAAAGAAAGAAATAGTGGGTTCCGTCGTTTCTATGGTTACTTCTTAAACGGTGAGGTCTTCTCTATACACCGGAGCCTTTAACTTCATTTAATCAATGTTATTGGTAACTTGTATAGTTCACACCAAATTCTTTGGCTCTACCCATGAATGATCTAGTAATAGGTCTTTCACAATGAAACCCATCTATACAGTAACGGTATTTAATTATGAAAGTTAGCTCAGTAGCTGACCCTCGTAGTCCGTTCTTAACTGAGTGGGAACTTCATTTTTGTTTCTTTTTTTAATTTCAATAAGATTTCCTCCGCTTAATGGATAACCATTTGCTACCAATGGAGAATTGCTTCTGATCTTAAATTCAGGTAATTGGATTTTCACTAATGAAAACCATAAACTTCATACGCAATAAAGGGATCCGTTTTTTTATTTTTAGATAGTGAATGGAGTTCCTTCTTCCATTCTATCCTCTTCACTGGTACTGATCATTCATACTGGAAAGCGGTTTTCTTGCTTGTTTTGTACCAGTTCATGATCTAAACGAGTCGCACATACACCCTAGTACATGTTCCTCGACGCTGAGGACATCCCCGAAGAGCGGGGGATTTTGTGACATTTCGAATTGGCTGTCTTGTATTTCTAATAAGTTGTTTAATAGTTGGCATCTTGAATCATATGCATAATGGGCTGGTTTAGATTGATCCTAACCAGATGATTAGGAATTTTTTCAAATTAAACTCGAAGATAAAATCTCAAATCACAGATTTACACAAAATTCATTTTTTCATTCAACTGCTACAAGATCAACAATTCCATAGGCTTGGGCTTCTGTTGCTGACATAAAAACGTCTCTTTCCATGTCTTCAGATACAACCCATAATGGTTTTCCCGTCCTTTGTACATAAACCCTTGTGAGGGTTTCACGTAGTTTCAGCAGTTCTTCCGCTTCCAGGATAAATTCTCCCGTTTGCGCCTCATAAAAAGAACTAGCAGGTTGATGTATCATTACCCTGATGATAGAAGGTTTCTCTATCCGATGTGATGAAACGAACCAAAAAGAACGATAAAGAATAATAGGAAAAAAGATAGAATTGAACAACCGTACGGGCATCATCTTTTGTGCATTGCATACGGCTCTACAATCAAATTGACCCTTACTTTCCATTCAAGAAAGATAAAAATAGAGTCTATCAGCCCCAGATGGTTAAATGATCAAATTGCCACCCTTCCTTTCGGAGTAGTTTAAAAATACTATAAAAATACTATGATGGCTCCGTTGCTTTCTATTTGAAATTGAAAATGGATTCTTTTTTTTTTTGATTCAGCAATCCCAAAGTTTCTTTTTAATCCAACCAAAAAAGGAAAAATATTGTTTTTTTTTTTCGCACTCTTTTTTTATAACAATAAATATTGGGAAGAGCCCTTCGGTGTGAAAACAAAAAAGTTTGTGACGCTGAATTGGACTCCCGATAGATAAAAGAAAATCGGAAATACCTTTTAGCTCATACTACTCTCTCGATATATAATTGAATCTTTTGAAAAAAAAAACAATAAAAAAATTTTCATATCGAATTCGAAGTGCCATGCTATTATTACTTAATATTCATATGGCGAAGGCATAGTTTTCTTTTTTCTCTCAAATAAAAAAACCTCATTGGCGCCAAGCGTGAGGGAATGCTAAACGTTTGGTAATTTCTCCTCCAACCAGTATAAAAGATCCCATTGACGCGGCCAACCCCATGCATATTGTATGGACCTCTGGTCGCACAAATTGCATAGTATCATAAATAGCTACTCCAGGTACTACCCATCCGCCGGGAGAGTTTATAAACAAATAAAGATCTTTCGTATCATCCTCGATACTGAGATATACCATAAGACCAATAAGTTGATTCGAGATCTCGCTATCAACGTCTTGGCCTAAAAAAAGTAATCTTTCTCGATAAAGTCGGTTGATTAGGGTAAAATTGTATCCCTTAGGAACCGTACATGCACCTTTTGATGCATACGGTTCAAAAAAAAATCAATGTATAGATTTGAGTCATCTTTTTTTCCTAGTCTTTTTTCTAGCAGGTTTTTAAAAACTTGAAACGAAAGAGCTTTTTCTTCGATTTTTCAATAAAGACGGATTTTGACTTCTTTTTTCCTTAGAGTCGATAAACTTATTGAATGAACTTCTCATTGATGTATTGTTTCATCGAGATTCAATCCAAATCACGATGGGATTTTCTTGTTCCTGAGTGGGTCTCTTTCATCTTTTTAGGTTTATGCTCTACTCCGGGTAAAGATCTGCCCGATTTTGATTTGCGCATATAGGACAAATCTTCCCATCACCATTTCTTTTTGTTATTCCTTTATAAATAACAAACAGGAATCGTTTATGATACACGTAGTAATCATATATATATTATCAATTGGGTTTTTCTAAACGGAGCCTGGATACTTCATTTTTTTAGTCCAAACAAAGCCAACCATAAATTATTCTAATTGATAATAGTACTATGAATCCCCCCAAATAATGGATCTAATTACACTTCACGCTCCAATTTTTTGACGATTCAATTTCTTTTTCTTGGGCGAAACAGAGGATATCTCGATCGGGGGAGAGAACGGGGAAATCCCATATGACCCAATATATCTGACAAGTCGCACTATACGTCAACCCAAGCTGCATCTTCCTCTCCAGGACTGCGGAAAGGTACTTTTGGAACACCAATAGGCATAAATTGAAAGAAAAAAGAACTAAATACTATATTTCACTTTGATGTGGAAACGTAAAAATATGGTTTTAGGGTCTTTAGAATATTGACTTTACCCTATGGATTTTATCCATAGATTCAAAAAATTCAGAAAGAAAGACAAAATAAATAAAGGAAGTTTTTTACGAATAGGTCTTTCTAATGATAAATATGGATAGACTCATTTACTCATAGAAAATGCTATCAACCCCCATTGCGTATTGGTACTTATCGAGTATAGAATAAACCTGCTTCTCTTTGTTCCTACGAACAGAATTCTTCCATTATTACGAACAGAATAGAATAAATATTAACCTAACCCTTGTTAGGAAATAATCCACTGAACAAGGGAGGTCCATAGGATAGTCGTAGTATAGTCTTTTCCAATGCAATAAAGTTAGGTAGTGTCTATTTTTCTTTGATATAAGGGGTATTTTCCATGGGTTTACCTTGGTATCGTGTTCATACCGTTGTATTGAATGATCCCGGCCGGTTGCTTGCCGTTCATATAATGCATACAGCCCTGGTTTCTGGTTGGGCGGGCTCGATGGCTCTGTATGAATTAGCGGTTTTTGATCCTTCTGACCCTGTTCTTGATCCAATGTGGAGACAAGGCATGTTCGTTATACCATTCATGACTCGTTTAGGAATAACTAATTCATGGGGAGGTTGGAGTATCACAGGAGGGACTGTAACGAATCCGGGGATTTGGAGTTACGAAGGTGTAGCCGGGGCACATATTGTGTTTTCTGGGTTATGCTTTTTGGCAGCTATCTGGCATTGGGTCTATTGGGATCTAGAAATATTTTCTGATGAACGCACGGGAAAACCCTCTTTGGATTTGCCTAAGATCTTTGGAATTCATTTATTTCTCTCCGGACTGGCTTGCTTTGGTTTTGGTGCATTTCATGTAACGGGCTTGTACGGTCCTGGAATATGGGTGTCCGATCCTTATGGACTAACGGGAAAAGTACAACCTGTAAATCCGTCGTGGGGCGTGGAAGGTTTTGATCCTTTTGTTCCGGGAGGAATAGCTTCTCATCATATTGCAGCAGGTACGTTGGGCATATTGGCGGGTCTATTCCATCTTAGCGTCCGACCGCCACAACGTCTATACAAAGGATTGCGTATGGGAAATATTGAAACTGTACTCTCTAGTAGTATCGCGGCTGTCTTTTTTGCAGCGTTTGTTGTTGCCGGAACTATGTGGTATGGGTCAGCAACTACCCCCATCGAATTATTTGGTCCCACTCGTTATCAATGGGATCAGGGTTACTTCCAGCAAGAGATATATCGAAGAGTTAGTGCCGGGCTAACAGAAAATCAAAGTTTATCAGAAGCCTGGTCTAAAATTCCTGAAAAATTAGCTTTTTATGATTATATTGGCAATAATCCGGCAAAAGGAGGATTATTTAGAGCAGGTTCAATGGATAACGGAGATGGAATAGCGG